TAGCTGGTTCTCCCCGAAATGCGTTTAGGCGCAGCGGTAAATGTTATAATTTAGAGGTAAAGCACTGTTACGTATGCGGGCTGGTAATTCGGTACCAAATCGTTGCAAACTAAGAATGCTAAATGTAGAGTTTACCAGTAAGACTGTGGGGGATAAGCTCCATTGTCAAGAGGGAAACAGCCCAGAGCACCAGTTAAGGCCCTTAAAAATTACTAAGTGGTAAAGGAGGTGGGAGTGCATAAACAATCAGGAGGTTTGCTTAGAAGCAGCAATCCTTTAAAGAGTGCGTAATAGCTCACTGATCGAGTAAACCTGCGCCGAAAATGTATGGGACTAAGTAATTTGCCGAAACTGTGCGATATATAAGAAAACTAATATATCGGTAGGGGAGCGTTCTGTTGTAGATTGAAGTACTAGCGTAAGCGGGTATGGACGAAGCAGAAGTGAGAATGTCGGCTTGAGTAACGAAAATATAGGTGAGAATCCTATACCCCGAAAACCCAAGGTTTCCTCCGGAAGGTTCGTCCGCGGAGGGTAAGTCAGGACCTAAGGCGAGGCTGAAAAGCGTAGTCGATGGACAACGGGTTAATATTCCCGTACCGTTTTTATTAATATCCTACATCGAGGGACGGAGAAGGCTAAGCTAGCCGGATATTGGTTTTACCGGTTTAAACGTTCAAGATGTTGAGAAGCGGTGAAAACGCTTTGAGTTGAGACGTGAATACGAGACACTAAGGTGTTGAAGTAGTGTATGTCATACTTCCAAGAAAAGCTCGTAATGTAGTTAAATAAAAATGCCTGTACCATAACCGACACAGGTGGGTAGGTAGAGTATACTAAGGGGCGCGAGATAACTCTCTCTAAGGAACTCGGCAAAATAACTCCGTAACTTCGGGAGAAGGAGTGCCTTATTCTATAAGGTTGCAATAACAAGATCCAAGCAACTGTTTATCAAAAACACAGGTCTCCGCTAAGTCGTAAGACGATGTATGGGGGCTGACGCCTGCCCAGTGCCAGAAGGTTAAAGAAGTCGGTTAGCATTAGCGAAGCTGGTAACTGAAGCCCTGGTGAACGGCGGCCGTAACTATAACGGTCCTAAGGTAGCGAAATTCCTTGTCGGGTAAGTTCCGACCCGCACGAAAGGCGTAATGATTTGGATACTGTCTCGGAGAGGGACTCGGTGAAATAGACTTGTCTGTGAAGATGCGGACTACCTGCACCAGGACAGAAAGACCCTATGAAGCTTTACTGTAACTTGAAATTGAAATTGGACTTTATTCGCGCAGTATAGGTGGGAGGCGTTGATTATAATCTTGTGGGATTATTGGAGCCATCAGTGAGATACCACTCTTGTAATGTTAGATTTCTAACTTTGAATCATGATCTGGTCAAAGAACAGTTTCAGGCGGGCAGTTTGACTGGGGCGGTCGCCTCCTAAACGGTAACGGAGGCGTACAAAGGTTTCCTCTGAACGGGTAGAAATCGTATCTAGAGTGTAAAGGCATAAGGAAGCTTGACTGTGAGACCTACAAGTCGAGCAGGGACGAAAGTCGGTCTTAGTGATCTGACGGTACTGAGTGGAAAGGCCGTCACTCAACGGATAAAAGTTACTCTAGGGATAACAGGCTGATCTCCCCCAAGAGTTCACATCGACGGGGAGGTTTGGCACCTCGATGTCGGCTCATCGCATCCTGGGGCGGTAGTACGTCCCAAGGGTTGGGCTGTTCGCCCATGAAAGCGGTACGCGAGCTGGGTTCAGAACGTCGTGAGACAGTTCGGTCCATATCCGGTGTAGGCGTTAGAATATTGAGAGGAGCCTTCTTTAGTACGAGAGGACCGAGAAGGACATACCTCTGGTGTACCAGTTATCGTGCCAACGGTAAACGCTGGGTAGCTATGTATGGAGTGGATAACCGCTGAAAGCATCTAAGTGGGAAGCCCACCTCAAGATAAGTATTCTCATCACGTAAGTGAGTAAGATCACGGTAAGACTAACCGTTTGATAGGCATTAAGTGTAAGTACAGTAATGTATGTGCTAAGATGTCCTAATAGATCGAGGACTTGAATTTTAAAAATCTTTAAAATAGTATTCTATTTTAAAGATTTTTTGCTTTGGTGTTTTTAGTGTACTGAGCGGAACCACACTGATCCATCTCGAACTCAGTTGTGAAACGTTATAAATCGACGACAATACTTGGGGGGGGACCTCCTGGGAAGATAGTTCAATGCCAAAGTTTTAAAAATATGCCATAATTTTTTTTGTTATATACAATAGTTCGTCATAAGTAATAAAAAAAATTATTCTTAAAAAATATTTAAAGTTTTGTATATAATATTATATATAATACTAGTCATTAATATTATTTTCTGTATTTAATTTTTAACATTTCTAAAGGACTATCAGTTATGGATACTCGTTTACTAGTAATTGCTGCTCCTGTTTTAGTAGCAGCCTCATGGGCTTTATTTAATATTGGTCGTTTAGCAATTCAACAAATTCAACGTTTATCACGTTAAAAAAATATTACAAGACTAGAAAAGTTAAAAATAGTCTTGTAATATTTTTTTACTGATTTAAAAAATAAATTTTTTTAATTTAATTATTTTAAACTTTCAATTTTAGTTTCAATAACTTTTTGAAAGCAACTTTAGACAAATCTAGACAAATTAAATTCTATTGTGTACAATCAATTTAAATTAAAAAACTATCTTAAATAAAGATAAAAAACTATGGCTGTACCTAAAAAACGGACATCAAAAGCAAAAAAAAATAGTCGCAAAGCTAATTGGAAAAGAAAAGCAGCAAAATCAGCACAAAAATCTTTATCATTAGCGAAATCAATTTTACGAGGTAAAACTACGAGTTTTGTATATCGTTTATATGTTGAAGAATAGATTTGGTATTTTCTTAATATACGTTTAAATTTATATTAAGAAAATACTAAATCGATTAAATCATTTTTAACAATAGATATTTCTATTAAATGTTAACTGTTAAACAAATATATTAGTTTAAAATTAGCGGATGTGGCGAAATTGGTAGACGCGCTAGATTTAGGTCCTAGTAACTTTTGTTTTGAGAGTTCGAGTCTCTCCATCCGCAAGTATAACAATTCTTTTATTAATCTTTCGAATACTTTTTCTATGGTTCTTCCTTTTACTTTACAACAATTACGTATTTTTAAAGCCATTGCATCTGAAAAAAGTTTTACTCAAGCTGCTGAAATTCTATTTGTTTCTCAACCTTCATTGAGTAAACAAGTTAAAACTTTAGAAAATCATTTAGGAATTTCATTATTACATAGAACTGGTAATCAAATAGTACTAACTGAAGCTGGTATTGTTTTTCTTCAATATTCGGAACGAATACTTGCCTTATGTGAAGAAAGTTGTCGAGCCTTAAATGATTTAAAAGATGGAGAACGAGGTAATTTAAAAGTTGGGGCAAGTCAAACTATTGGAGCCTATCTAATTCCACGTATAGTAACGTTGTTCGCACAAAGTTATCCTCAAATTAATTTACAAATTGACATTGATTCAACTCGAATTATTGCAAAAAAAGTTGCTAATCGAAGTCTTGATATTGCTATTGTAGGAGGAGATATTCCTACCAATTTAAAGAAAAATTTAGAAATTGAAGATTTTGTTCAAGATGAACTGATTTTAATAATTTCAAAGTCACATCCATTTGCAAAAAAGAAAAAAAAGCAAATAAGTAAAGATGATCTTTACCATTTAAATTTTATAACATTAAATTCGAATTCCACAATTCATAAATTTATTAATAATATTTTAATTCAAAATAATATTCAAACTAAACAATTTAACGTCATTATGGAATTGAATTCGATTGAAGCTATCAAAACAGCAGTAAGTTTGGGATTAGGAGCTGCTTTTGTTTCCTCTTCAGCAATAGAAAAAGAGCTAGAATTAAAAACAATTGAAATTATACCAATTGAAAATATTAAAATAACTCGAACATTATCTATTATTACAAATCCATATTTGGATCGGTCGAAAGCTTTTGATTTTTTTTACCGTGAACTATGGTTAATTAAAAATTTATAAATTTATCCATTACTAATTTAAGTTGACTTAAATAAAATTTATTTTGTACTATTATTTAATAAAAGGAGGAAAGAGTTATGAGTATGATGAATGAGATTAACTATGTAATTGTAGAAATTAGTGGAAGACAATTTTGGATTGAACCATCCCGCTGGTATGATGTAAATCGTATTCCAACGGAAGTTGGAAAAGAAATTATTTTAAATCGCGTTTTATTAGTTAGTGAAAACGTTGGACAAGTGCGAATAGGAAGACCTTATTTAGATGCGGTAAAAGTTCGAGCAAAAATTTTAAAACATTTACGTGGTCCTAAAACTATTGTTTATAAAATGCGACCTAAGAAAAAAACTCGGAAAAAACAAGGTCACCGTCAAGATTTAACTCGAATTCTTATTGATTCTATAAAAGTAACAAAAAGATAAACAAAAATATTAGTTTAAAAAAAACATAACGAATAAATTTTATCGTATTTATAATAATTAAAACTTAAGGAATATAGATATGGCACATAAAAAAGGTGCAGGTAGTACAAAAAACGGTCGTGACTCAAATGCAAAACGATTAGGGGTTAAAAGATTTGGAGGTGAGAAAGTAAAAGCTGGGAATATTTTAATTCGTCAACGAGGAATGAAATTTAAACCGGGTTCTAACGTTGGATATGGAAAAGATTTCACTTTATTTGCATTAATTGATGGTACTGTAAAATTTGATTATAAAGATGCTCAACATAAACGAATAAATATTATTGCTTAGTCGACTTTTCGAAATTCTTAAAAATGCTAAAAAATCCATTTATTAAACAGTCAGTTATAAATCAATATCAAACTTTAATCAATCAAATTAATTCACTTGAAACGAATTTAAAAACATTAACTGATACAGAATTAAGAAATAAAACTTTTCAATTAAAGAAGCGATATCAGGAAAAACGAGATTTAAATGAATTAATTGCTGAATCATTTGCAATTACACGAGAAGCAAGTTTGCGAACTTTAGGTCTTCGTCATTTTGATGTTCAATTAATTGGTGGGTTAGTTTTAAATAGTGGAAAGATTAGTGAAATGCGCACGGGTGAAGGAAAAACCTTAGTTGCAACTTTACCAGCTGTTTTAAATGCTTTAACAAATAAAGGTGTTCATATTGTTACTGTAAATGATTATTTAGCAAGTCGTGATCAAATTTCAATGGGGCAAATTTATAGATTTTTAGGATTAAATACAGGTTTAATTCAAGAAGATATGACCTTTCGAGAACGACAACAAAATTATGCAGCTGATATTACTTATGTTACAAATAATGAATTAGCTTTTGATTATCTGCGTGATAATATGGCTTCGAATCTTAATCAAGTTGTTTTACCCCCATTTAATTATTGTATAGTAGATGAAGTTGATTCCATTTTTATTGATGAAGCGCAAGTCCCTTTAATAATTTCACAAGCCGTTGAAACTTGTATTGATAAATATATTGTAGCAGCCGAAGTTGCTGAATATTTAGAGGTTAATGTTCATTTTAAAGTGGATGAAAAAAATAGAAATATTATTTTAACTGAACAAGGAACAACGCAAATTGAAAAAATTTTACAAATTGAAGATTTATATAATCCCAATGATCCATGGATTCCTTATATTTTAAGTGCTATTAAAGCCACTGCTTTATTCTTCCGCAATGTACATTATATTGTTCAAAATAATCAAATTGTTATTGTTGATGAATTTACAGGGCGAATAATGCCAGATAGACGCTGGAATGAAGGTTTACATCAAGCTATTGAAGCAAAAGAAGGCGTTCCAATTCGCCAAAATACAGAAACAGCTGCATCAATTACTTATCAAAATTTTTTCTTACTATATCCCAAATTATCAGGTATGACTGGGACAGCTAAAACCTCTGAACTAGAATTTGAAAAAATTTATGGTTTATCTGTTGAAGAAATACCCACAGCTCGACCAAATCTTCGTAAAGACTTACCAGATTTTGTTTACAAAGATAGCTTAACAAAATGGACTGCAATTGCAAAAGAATGCAAATCGATTGCAAAAACAAAACAACCCATTTTAATTGGAACAACGACTGTTGAAAACTCCGAAATGTTAGCAGATTTGTTAAAAGAATATCAATTATCTTATCGATTATTAAACGCAAAACCAGAAAATGTAAAACGAGAATCAGAGATTGTTGCCCAAGCTGGGGAAATTGGAAGCATTACAATAGCAACCAATATGGCCGGGAGAGGAACTGATATTATTTTAGGTGGAAATATTACATTTAAAGTTCGAAAACAACTTTATAAGATAATAGTTTATTATAAAAGCCAAAAGGTATTAACAACCGATATTGATTTTACTTCACAGAAAGTCTTAAGTGTTTTAAAGTCATTATTTACTGAGTCGAAATTTTTAAGTTTATCATCTACTGGAATTTTAAAATTTCTAAATGAAATTGATCAAATTCGAATTCCCAAAACTGCTTATGAATGTTCTGTTAAATTTTTATTAACTCAACTAAGTCAATTTGAAAAAAAAACTCAAACTCTTAATAATAAAATCGTTAAGAATTTAGGCGGACTTTATATTATTGGAACAGAAAGAAATAATTCACGTCGAATAGATAATCAATTACGAGGTCGATGTGGACGACAAGGCGATCCTGGGACTTCTCGATTTTTCTTAAGTTTAGAAGATTCCTTATTTAGGAATTTTGGAAGTTCAAATCTTCAAAATTTTATGCAAAGTCAACTTTTAGACGATTTACCATTGGAATCAAATTTATTAACTAAAAGTTTAGATGCAGCTCAAAAACGAGTAGAAGAAAGAGATTATGACGGACGAAAATATTTATTTGATTATGATGATATATTAAATAAACAACGTAATATTGTATATTATGAACGTAGAAAACTATTAGAAAGTCAATCTCTTCGCCAAACCATTTTAGCCTATGGTGAACAAGTTATCAAAGATATTATAAACTTATTAAAAGATGATAAGTTTCATAAAGATAGGTCGGGAATTGAAGAACTTTTTAAGACAAAATTAGTGAGTTTAAAGTATGATGTAAATACTTTAGATTCATTTGAATTAAAAACTTATTTATTCCAAGAATTTTGGTTATCTTATGAAACAAAAGTTCTCGAATTTGAAATATGTGAAATTGGATTAATTCGATCTTTTGAACGAACAATTATTCTATATTATACAGATATTGCTTGGAAAGAACATCTACAAAAAATTTCTTTATTACGTGATGCTGTAGGATGGAGAAGTTATGGACAACGAAATCCTTTGTTCGAGTTTAAAGAAGAGGCATATAATTTATTCCAAAACCGAAATGTAACAGTAAGACATTTATTAATTCGTGATTTTTTACATTCCTTTATTCTATAAAGGTTAAATTCGTTTTTATTCAAAGAAAATAAATATATTTATGACAAAACGTACTTTATCAAATAAAACTCGTTCTTCTATTTTAAAAGTATCAGGATTTCGTGCCCGTATGGCAACTCCTGAAGGAAGAAAAATAATTCAAAACCGAAGAAAAAAAGGGCGAAAAAAACTAGCAATCCAACGTTAATTGAAGAAATTATTAGAGTTAATACTGGTTATTTACTCTAATAATAAATAATTTTTTATGTAAAATTAATATAATAGGAATTTATTAAACAAAATTTTGACAGAACGATTTTATGAAATTTACTGATGAATTAACGCTTTTATTAAAAGCGAGATATCCAATTATCTATATTACTACAATTGAAGAAGATCGCGTAGAATATATTATCCGAAAATCGATTAAAACAAATTTGAATCGAAGTATTTATAGTTGGGATTTTATTGATGGATATACAAATAACCCAAATAACGAAGGATTTGCAAAACGAAATCCAGTTCAAGCCCTTGAACTGATTGAACGTTTAACCCCTCAAACACCTGCATTATTTTTATTGAAAGATTTTAACCGATTTTTAACAGATATTTCCATTTCACGAAAATTAAAAAATATAACTCGAATTTTGAAACTTCAACCTAAAACAATTGTTATTATTGGGTCAGAATTAAATATTCCAAAAGAATTATATGATTTAATTACAGTTTTACAATTTCAATTACCAATTGATAATGAAATTAACTCTGAATTAAAAAGGCTAGTTGAATCATTAAACATTGAAATTGATCAACAAATATTAGAAAATTTAACACGAGCATGCCAAGGTTTATCTCTCGAACGTATTAGACGGGTATTATCAAAAATTATTGCTACTTATAAAACAATTGATGAAAATAGTATACAACTTTTATTAAATGAAAAAAAACAAATTATTAGTCAAACAGAAATTTTAGAATATTGGTCTGTAAATGAAACAATTTCTAAAATTGGTGGAGTAGATAATTTAAAAGATTGGTTAAAAAAACGAAAAATTTCTTTTGGTATTCAAGCATCAAATTATGGATTACCTACTCCACGGGGTTTATTACTTGTAGGAATTCAGGGAACTGGAAAATCTTTAACTGCTAAAGCTATTGCTAATGAATGGCAATTACCTTTATTAAAATTAGATGTTGGAAAACTTTTTGGAGGTATTATTGGGGAATCAGAATCTCGCCTTAGACAAATGATTGAATTAGCAGAAACAATTTCTCCTTGTATTTTATGGATTGATGAAATTGATAAAGCTTTCAGTAAAAATGAAAGCAAAGGTGACAGTGGGACAAGTAATCGTGTATTAGCAACATTTATAAGTTGGTTATCAGAAAAAAGTAAACCAGTTTTTGTCGTTGCAACAGCAAATAATATAGATCTTTTGCCTTTAGAAATTATTAGGAAGGGTAGATTTGACGAAATTTTTTTCCTAGATTTGCCACAAAAGCAAGAACGAGAACAAATTTTCAAAATTCATATTCAAGAATTTCGACCAAATAGTTGGAAATCATTTGATTATTCAAAATTAGCTCAACTTTCTGACTCATTTTCAGGAGCAGAAATTCGTCAAAGTATTATTGAAGCTATGTATCATGCTTTTTATGAAAAAAGAGAATTTACAACTGAAGATATTTGTTTAGCATTGACTCAATTAATACCCCTTTCTCAATTGGAAAATAGCCAAACATTAAAATTAAAAAATTGGGCAGCCTCAGGTCGCATTCGTCTTGCTTCAACAAAATCTATTTCTATAAATTAAAATTTTCATGGAACAAAATATTTTTAAATCAATTGCAGATTTAAGGTTTGCTATATTCATTTTGTTAATAATTGCGTGCTTTAGTGTAATTGGAACAGTTATCGAGCAAGATCAATCAATTGAAACATATAAATTAAATTATCCTTTAACAAATCGAATTTTTGGTTTTTTAGCATGGGATATTATTCTTCAGTTTGGATTTGATCATATTTATAAAACATGGTGGTTTATAACACTTATTTTATTATTTGGAGTAAGTTTATTAACTTGTACTTTATTACAACAATTTCCCTCGTTAAAAATTGCCCGAAGATGTCAATTTTTTCGAACAACTCAACAATTTTGTAGGTTAAATATTTCAACAAATTTGAAACATCTACTATTTTCTCAATTATTTTTTAAAATAAAAGAAAAACATTATTCTATATTTCAACAAAAAAATATTCTTTATTGTTATAAAGGTTTAGTGGGTCGAATAGCACCTATTATTGTTCATTTTAGTATGATTATAATTCTAATTGGAGCTATTTTTGGTTCTATAAGTGGATTTAAAGCACAAGAAATTGTTCCTAAAACTGAAACTTTTCACATTCAGAATGTCTTAAATAATGGACAATTTACAATTATTCCGAAAGTATCGATAAGAATAAATGATTTTTGGATTACATATACAAAACAAACAACCATTACACAATTTTATTCTGATATTTCATTTTTGAATATTGATGGAAATGAAATTCAACGAAAAACAA